AAGCAAGCAGTTCGGTCTGGTCTAGGATTAAATAGGATTAAACAAAAGGATTTGCAAATAAAAGTGCTAATGCGACGACTAATCCGTAAATTGTTAAAGCTTCCATAAACGCTAGACTAAGCAATAAAGTACCTCGTATTTTACCCTCTGCTTCAGGTTGTCTCGCAATACCTTCTACAGCTTGCCCTGCAGCAGTACCTTGACCAACCCCAGGTCCAATAGAAGCAAGCCCTACGGCCAATCCAGCAGCAATAACGGAAGCAGCAGAAATCAGTGGATTCATGGTAAGTTCCTCACATCAAAAAAAAAAAAGAAATGGTTAATGATACAATCAACCAATGAATTATTACTCATTTTCTCATTAAGATCCCGCATTCAAAGTAACTAAAAACTCAGAATTGAAATGATAATATTACTGAATTATTGAATTGAATCGTCAGAACTATCCTATTTTTAGTTTCTACCCATAATGGAGTTTTTGTATATCCATATACATATACATACAGTTCTGGTTATTGCATATCTTTGTTTCTAACTATTCTTTGATTCAATTCTGCGTTCTTTACTATAACTATATCTTAACTATATCTTGAGTTCATCTCTTTTCTTTTTTTCTAGAATCGCAGACGAAATAAAGGATTTTTATTGAAATCCATCTACATGCAGTGTGAGCTGCAATCAATGTGGTCAATGTCAATATTAATAAAAATCCATTATATATATTTATTATATATTTATTTATTTTAATTTTATTTATTTTATTCAATCAAATATTCAATCAAAAATGGAATTTATTTAATGTTATTTATACCATTTTTTTCTATAAAATATTTTCTATTTTTATCTGTTTATAGAATATTATCTGTTTATAGAATATTTATATTTTTTTGAATATTTATTTTACAAAATAAAAAAATTATACAAAATTCTACTTAGCTTGTATGAAAATTATACTCAGTTGTATTATATACATTATTCTATCATAAATACATATAATTTCTTATAATTTAGTAATATATTAAATTAGTATTAGTAATGTATAATTAAATAAAACTCTTAAAACTATATATATAAAATAAAAGAATAGAAAACTATAACTCTATTCTATACTAAAGAAATTCTATTTCTATACTAAAGAATATATATATAAGATAAGAATTTACCAATATAAGAAAAATAAATATAATAATTCATCTTTCCTAGTTATATACATAATTATTAGTAGTTATTATTAATATATGAATATTAATATATTCATAACAATTTATTCATAACATAATAATTATGAATTTTTATCATACATAAAAAAAAGTATAAAAGTATATATATATATATTTTGTGTATAATAAATTGTATAATAAAGTATAATAAATTGTATAATAAATTGTATAATAAATATGTATAGAATATAATTTATAGAATATAAATAGAATATAATTTTTATTATATTTTTATTTTTTATTTTATTATAATTATATTTTATTATAATTAAAATTAAATAATTAAAATTATATTATATATATATTATATAATAATAATATACTATTATATATTAAATTATATACTAATATTATAGTTATAGTATAGTCCTATATAACTAAAGATCCATATAACTAAAGATATATAATGAATATATGATATCTCCATAATATGATACATATGATACCACATATACTTTTGTCTTTTCCATAACATAAATAACCCGCATTTTTTTATAGTTTTTTTATAGAAATAATATTTAATTTCTTTCTTTTTTTTTTTTTTATTTAATAATTAAATATTAAATCGAATTCGAAAATCATTCTCCGAAACATAGACAGGAGCTAAACTTATATTATTTATAGACATTACATACTTAATAGACATTACATATATCTAGTATGACCTCCCCAACTCATCTTTCTTTTTTAGAATTGCGAAATATCGTCCATTTTTTCTCCTACAACTCTAGCTTGTATAGTTATACGTATTTTTATGTTATGCTCCTCAACCAATTGGATTATATACAGGAATTCGGATAGTAGGATAAGCTTAATAAAAAAAAGAGTATTTGGAAAGCTAATCAATCAATGATGACCCTCCATGGATTCACCTATATAAGCCGCGGCTAATGTTGCAAAAATAAGAGCCTGAATACCACTTGTAAATAATCCAAGAAACATAACAGGTATAGGAACTACTAAAGGGACTAAAGAAACAAGAACAACAACTACTAATTCATCAGCCAATATATTTCCAAAAAGTCGAAAACTAAGAGATAAAGGTTTTGTGAAATCCTCTAGAATATTAATTGGTAAAAGGATTGGAGTTGGTTGAATGTATTTTCCAAAATAACCCAATCCTTTTTTGCTAAGACCCGCATAAAAATATGCGACTGACGTAGGTAAAGCTAAAGCAACAGTAGTATTTATATCATTCGTAGGTGCAGCTAACTCCCCATGAGGTAATTCTATAATTTTCCAAGGTAAAAGAGCACCTGACCAGTTAGAAACAAAAATAAACAAGAACATAGTTCCAATAAAGGGAACCCAAGGACCATATTCTTCTCCAATCTGAGTTTTGCTCAAGTCTCGAATAAATTCAAGGACATATTCAAAGAAATTCTGACCGTCGGTCGGAATGGTTTGTGGATTCCGAACAGCTATGATGACTGAACCTAATAAGATAGCAATTACAACCCACGAAGTGATAAGTACTTGGGCGTGAATTTGTAAACCTCCTATTTGCCAATAGAGATGTTGGCCGACTTCTACACCCGATATATCGTATAACCCTTTCAGTGTTTTAATGGAACATGGTATAACATTCATATTGTCCTCTGACAGAAATTGAACTTCAAAAAATGAATTATTTTGATTCAACCATCTCTTTCTCAACTCACCAACTTGAATTATTAATCATATATTTAGGATACCAAGAAATCACATAATATCATAACAAAATATCAATACCTCCCACTTCTTTTATTTTTATCTCTTTTTTTATTCAAAAATAGTAACCGATCCAATAAATCTATGGAGTCCAAGAAAAATTGACTGATCTTATTATTCTTAATCATAATCAACGATTTCTTATATAGCTAGAACGACCCTCACAAATCGCGGATACTAATTTGTTAAGAACCAATCGGATTGAAGCTATAGCATCATCATTGGCTGGGATCGAAATATCTGCAAGATCTGGATCACAATTTGTATCGATTAAACAAATCGTTGGAATCCCCAAAATTATACATTCTCGAAGAGCCGTATATTCTTCTTGCTGATCAACGATGATCACAATATCAGGTAACCCCGTCATATATTTGATCCCGCCGAGATATGTTTGTAAGGTAGATAATTTTCTCTTCAACATTGCTGCATCTCTTTTTGGGAGACGATTGAGTTTCCCCATCTTTTGTTCTGCTCTTAAGTCCCTGAATTTTTGAAGTCTCGTTTCTGTAGTGGACCAATTCGTTAACATACCGCCAAGCCATTTTTTATTAACATAATGACACCGAGCCCTTATTGCAGCTGATGCTACTGAATCCGCTGCTTTATTTTTGGTACCAACAATTAAGAAGTTTTTTCCTCTACTTGCTGCATCAAAAACCAAATCGCATGCTTCTGATAAAAAACGAGCAGTTCTAGTGAGATTTGTAATATGAATACCTTTACGCTTTGCAGAGATGTAAGGGGCCATTTTTGGATTCCATTTCTTAGTACCATGACCAAAATGAACTCCTGCTTCCATCATCTCTTCCAAATTGATGTTCCAATATCTTCTTGTCATTTTTCCCCACACTTCCTTTTTGTTTTTTCTTTTGTTTTTTAACAAACAAAGAGACGAGGTACCTTGAAATAAATAATTGTTCCGATGGAACCTTCTACCGGAAATTGCCCATTGATACATGGTCCAATTCCTTAATTTCCTTTAATTACTTTTAATCACTTTTTTTATTACCAAAAAAATAGTAAGACCAGATAGTTTAAAAGTAAAAGAATCCGCTCTTAGGAATCATGAAATTGCGGAAATTTTTGTTCTGGTATCTCATGCAAATTTGTCTCACGAAAATTGTTTTTGGGGGAAGAACAAAATAATTCTTTATGGTGTAACAAAATATTTCTCATTTCCAAGTTGAATAGATTCTTTCTTTTGATTTCCAAATAAGTATTCTTGTCTTGTCTTGAACGGTACACTAATTTTTTGAATCCGGTACCAACAGGTATAATCCCTCCCAGAACAACGTTCTCTTTCAGCCCTTTCAACCAATCAATACGACCGCGTAGAGCAGCTTTTGCTAAAACTCGAGCAGTTTCTTGAAAACTTGCTTCGGATATGAAACTTTGAGTATTCAGAGATGCCCTCGTTATCCCCAACAGGATTACTCGATAAGAAATAACTTCGTCCAAAGCACGCCCCGCCCGTTCCGCTCGCAACAATCCGATTAATTCTCCAGGTAAAAAAACATTAGACATTCCATCTTCTGAAACCAACACTTTTGATGTTACTTGACGTACAATAATCTCTATATGTCTATTATGGATCTGTACCCCCTGGGATCGATAAACCTTTTGGATTTTATTAACCAAAGAGATACGACTTTGAGCTATGGTTAATTCAGCTCGAATCAAGAATCCCCAGGGAATTCCAAGAATTCTTGGTATAAGTTCGTTCCAACCTTCAACTCTCCTTTCGAGATTCATCGATATTGAATCAATCGAACGCACTTCTAAGATTTGTTCCACTTTTGGGAGACCTTGTGTTATGTCACCCGATCTAGATTTTTCATATATAAATGTAACTAATGTATCTCCTTCGTAAAGGATTTCTCCATAATGACCATGAACAGTTGCTCCTGGAGTGGCCAAATAGGGCTTAGCGGATCTTATAACTAAGGAGTCAAGGTGAACAATTATAATTTGACCAGAGTTTTTTACATGCGGTTCGTCTTTGAATAGACATAAATTTTCACAAATAAATTGTCCAAGGCTTATTATTGTCAATGTTTCTTCCCAATAATCATGATGGAAAAAGCGCCAATTTAAATAGAATGGATTCAAAATGCTGTTACTGCACGGATCGGGATTATAAATCCTTCTATTTTCATCTATTAAACAGTATTTAAGTACTTGAAGTACTTCAAAAGTTTGTTTAAAATTGTCAAGTAGCAAATATTTCTTTAACAAGATCTGATTATAAGTTATTAAATGGTAAGATACATAAAAATTCGCTATTTTAGAGACTATTGTCCCTAAGGGACCCAACAAATCCATAATTGGAATTATGGGATCCAATTCTTTTTTATATTTCAAACCATTGAATGGTCCAATTCGAGAACAATTGGATGATGACAAAATTATCAAAGATTGGCATTCCTTATTTTGATTCAACAGTGTACCAATACCAATAGTACTTTTACGCTGGGTAAGTGATTGAATCTTAGCCGTGGAATAAAAAGGATTGATATTGGTGCGATCTAATCCATTATGGGGAATCAATCTTGTCCTTGCCCCATTATACCTTTTTCCAATATACGAAATTTCAGACTTAACTAATTCAATTCTTATGAAATCGCGAATCAAATCATTTGCTCTTACCTCAACAAAAGAAGCATGAACCTCTTCTATAGAACCGTTTTGTTCTTGGTTCCAATTCAATACTAAGCAAGTCCGAACTAATTGAATACTTGTGTGAGAAATTCCTCGAATTGATTTGCCATTTCCATAAAGAATATAATTGACAACTTTAAGTTCGACATTATCTTTTTCCCGCAAGAGATCCTGAGGGAAAAGTGTTGCTAAATTTATCCCATCAGCTATTTCATATGTCACTACGGGCCGAACTAAAACAAAATACTTTTTCTTGGTAGGCGTGATCCGTTGGACATAGATCCAATTTTTCAATTTTTTTGATTCCTTAGAATTTTTTTTTTCTGTTTCCGGTGGTATCAAAATTCCGCTATGCCTGGATATCTTATCTGTTTCCCCAGGAAAATAAATATCTCCGGAAAAGATTTTGAGTTCAATATATTTTTTTTTTCTCTCCACTCGGACTAATCCGCCTACTCGACTTCTTATATTTAAAGTGAGTCGTGTATCTATTCCAATGATACTATTGTTCCGAACCATTATGAACGAAGATCCGGGTAAAATATGCACTTCTTCTAGAATGAAAAAAAACCGATCTACTTTCGTTTGGTATTTCGGATTAAATTCTTTTGATCCTCGATATTCAATCAAATCCTCTTTTTTTATAATTGAATTGACCTCCACGGTACCATATTTAGTAATTCCAGAATTACTTCTTCTGTATCGCGGATCATCAAAATAAGCAAGAATACTATTTCTACGTAAAATACCCTGTTTTGGTATTTCGATTGAAATACCAAAACAGGGTATTAGTTCCTTTTCTCGTTCTTTATTATATTGTAATGGGATGATGAATCTATTTCTTCGCTTTTTCGCCAAGAAATAAGAATTCTCTTGCATAATGGAAGGATATATGAAATTCCAATGACCATTAAATATCATTTGAGCAGGTCTTGAATAGTCCAAAATTTCCCTATCTTTTTTACTAGAAATATCCAACAATTTATATCTTACTCGATCATTAGTCATTGAGAGGTCAGGGGTATATCTTTCTTCGACAAAAAAAGAGTGAGCATTCATTTGATCTTGATCCTTGTGCAGCGAAAAAGACACTATACTGAATCCGCATGGACCTCCTGCTAATATCCATAAATGACTTGTTTTTGGTAATAGATGAACATTACCATATGTGTATTCAGGTGCATGGCGGACATCGGTACTCCAGTGCATTTCTCCTTCTGATTCAGAATAAATATATTTTCGGACTTTCTCTTTAAAATGAAAAGTGGACGTTCCGGCACGAATCTCAGCAATCACTTGTTCCGATTCTACATATTGATCATTTTGAACTAAAATCAAACTTTTTGGCGGAATATTGACATTATGTATAACATCTCGACTCTCAATAGTTACATACAAATCCATAGAACATAGAAAAGCAGGATGCCCATGACGGGTGCGTGTGGGATGAACCAAACACTCATCGAATTTTATTTTTCCGTTAGAAGGAGCTCGTACATGTTCAGCAGTACCGCCTGTGAATACTCCACCGGTATGAAAAGTTCTTAATGTTAATTGTGTCCCCGGTTCTCCAATAGATTGGCCCGCGATAATACCTACGGCTTCCCCCAATTCAACCAGGTCACCGTGAGTGGGACTCCGACCATAACATAATTGACAGATCCAGGAGGTACTCCTACAAGTAAAGGGAGTTCGAATATATATTGGTTGTGCTCGAAAAGTTATGAATCGATTGGCAAGTCCAATCCCAATATCTTGATTTCGAGTGGCAAGGCATCGCGGACCTATATATATATCGTCTGCTAATACACGACCAATTAATGTTTGGACAAAAATTTTTTCCGTCATCCCATTTCGAGGACTCACGGAAATACCTCGGATAGTGCCACAATCTGTTCTACGTACAATA